TAGTAGATAGTATTCGATGAAAGAAAGAGAACAATGAATAAAATAATGGGAACAATCAATATTCGCGAAGCACGCATTGTTGTATTAGATCTAAGGGTTCTTTCTTGACCTAACTACCTAACTAGAAGTTATAATATGGAAAGACAAAATGTGGAACCTATAAAGGAAAAGATAATAGGAATTTTTTAGAATCTAATTGAACCAAAATACAGATTTTATTTTTTCGAGTGATCTGATCGTGCGATATCTTTTTTTTTTTCTCATTCGAGATACTATGTGAATGAACCTACTATTGAATCTAATGAGTTAAAATTAAAGTAAAAAGTAAAAGAAAAGATTTTATTGTTATAAGGGCACTCTTCGTTCCAAAATATAAAATGTATTCGATACAATTAAAAAAGAAATGATCAAAATAGAAATGATTTTCTAATTTTGTTTCATAGTGACGCAAAGAAAGTTTCATTTTTGAACGAAGTTACACGGCACAGTTCTTATTTTATTATTAGTTTACTCAAGAGTTGCTCAATGAATCTGTTGATTCGGAATCACGGTATGGGTAGATGCCACAGATAATGAATCGATTTCTTTTTATACCTCTGTCACTCTATCTTTGTTAGTGCCGCCTATAATAATTGATTGATGAATCAAAAACTTTCAATTTAACTTATTCTTTCAATTGGTATTTTTGTTTATCCTCGTATCTCGCAAAAATGGAAACTTAGGTAAGTGCTTTATAAACATATGTATAATAAAGAACATATTTCATTTAGCTCCTTCATGCCTACTATAACTAGTTATTTCGGTTTTCTACTAGCGGCTTCAACTATAACCTCAGTCCTATTTATTGGTCTAAGCAAGATACGACTTATTTGAAATTAATCGAATAAACAATTCATAAAGAGAAACCTTTCCGTGAGATTCCATGTATTCTATGAGTTCCTTACCGTGTCAATTGCCAATTCTTGGTCATTGCGATTCATGGGCAATTCGGATTAAGATTTAGGGATAGATATTACCTCTCTTTTCCCCTTTTCAAACAAATTGAAATGAAATGATTGAAGTTTTTCTATTTGGAATCGTCTTAGGTCTAATTCCTATTACTTTGGCTGGATTATTCGTAACTGCATATTTACAATACAGACGTGGTGATCAGTTGGACCTTTGATTAATTAACATCTCTTTTTTTGATTGACCTCCTCTTTTCTTTATTCTTTAATCCACAGGAGGTCAAATTCAGATTGCTGTTCAAGTTAGTGAAGTTAGTTCAGTGTAATTCCAACTAACAAAAACGGAATCACGCTCTGTAGGATTTGAACCTACGACATTGGGTTTTGGAGACCCACGTTCTACCAAACTGAACTAAGAGCGTTTTCTTATCACAATAGATAAGACTATAAAGAAAAGGATTCTTTTTGTAACTCAACTCCAACACATCTTGTATGCATATACTATTATAGTATCATAAAATGAAAAATTATGTATATCCAATTTTAATTGATCTCAATTGATTCTTCGTTACTGCTCAGAGGAGAAGTAATAGGTAGGGATGACAGGATTTGAACCCGTGACATTTTGTACCCAAAACAAACGCGCTACCAAGCTGCGCTACATCCCTTTCAATTGGTCTACAGTGTCATTGTAGAGAATACCTGTCTTGTTTTCCACATCCTTATTTCCTCCATTGATATACACAATTTTTCTTCCCATTTCTTCTTTTTTTTTTTATCATATTATTATATATTAACATATAATAATAAAAGACTTATATACATATAAAATATGAAACCCACCCTAAAAATGAAATAAAAAATAAATGAATATTTTTGGGGAATGCTCAGGAGTAAAGAAACTTCTTTTTATGTTTTAAGAAAAAGAAAATCTTATCTAGCGAATCTTCAATTTGAATCGGGAATTCTGTGTACAAATACAAGTGGTCCATATGCATCTGATCATATATGTATTACCATTATGTATTACAATAAATAAGGAGGATTTAAAATGCGAGATCTAAAAACATATCTTTCCACGGCACCGGTACTAAGTACTATATGGTTCGGGTCCTTAGCAGGTCTATTGATAGAGATTAATCGTTTATTCCCGGATGCGTTGACATTCCCTTTTTTTAATTAACATGAGAAGGGGTGAAGAATATTAGAGATACAATCAAATATCTGTGACTAATTCCTTTCCCCCTCCTCTTTTTTTCTCTTTTTTAGAATTTTATAAGGGACGAGTAAGAGAAAGAATAAAAGTGGATTTAACCTCAGCGAAACTCGGGTTCAGACTCGAATCAAATTAAGAATAGAGGGAAAACGTAAATGTAAATGTTGGTCTAGTGCAAGAGTATCATACAAGATCCTTAAATTAAATACTGTACTGCGATTAGAAATATAGTTATAGTTAGAAATCATTGTATTACTTATTATTTACTATTACTCTATTGATATTGATTACAACGAAATCCTTCATATCATAATTGGATTTTGAGTTAGCAACTTCTATTTTTTTTCCTTACTTTCTTCGGATCGAAAATAGAAGACTTGAATGAATAAAAAAAAACAAAGGAGGTTCATGGCCAAGAGTAAAGATGCCCGAATAAGGGTTCTTTTGGAATGTACTAGTTGTGTACGAGGCGGTGTTAATAAGGAATCAACAGGCATTTCCAGATATATTACTGAAAAAAATCGACACAATACGCCCGGTCGATTGGAATTGCAAAAATTCTGTCCCTATTGTTATAAACATACGATTCATGGGGAGATAAAAAAATAGATCGAACCGAGGGCCTGTGTGTCACCCTTCCAAGGAACAGTAAAAATAATATAGTAATATAATAAAGTATAAAAAAATATATACTATATATAACATATATTTAAATAGAAATAAACCAAATCCTATTTCTGAATTCTAATTCATTTTTGATCCGAACGAAATAGGATTTTCGGGATAAGGAATAAACAAACCATGGATAAATCCAAGCGACCTTTTCTTAAATCCAAGCGATCTTTTCGTAGGCGTTTGCCCCCGATCCAATCGGGGGATCGAATTGATTATAGAAACATGAGTTTAATTAGTCGATTTATTAGTGAACAAGGAAAAATATTATCTAGACGAGTGAATAGATTGACTTTGAAACAACAACGATTAATTACTATTGCTATAAAACAAGCTCGTATTTTATCTTCGTTACCTTTTCTTAATAATGAGAAACAATTTGAAAGAACCGAGTCGACCGCTAGAACTACTGGTCTTAGAACCAGAAATAAATAGGCTTACTCTTCAATTGAATCGAAATTCCAATTCGAACTCAAACGCGGATTTGATGTTTTGTTCGAAAAATCTAAGAATCGAGATTTGATTGTTGTGTTGTAAGAAACAAAAATAATCGGGGAAGAAGAAGAAATCCTTTTTTTTTTTTATTGAACATATTCCTTCATTTTGACGACTTTATCATATTTTATCATACTAATTTAGAATCTACCTTCCCGGAGTTCATTCTCCGGGGAACTCCATTTATTTAAATCATTAAATCATTCCGGTGAATTCTTTACAATCTCTTTATTTTATGATCTCATTGGAAATCATATAAAGACAATTCCTATTGGATATAGCTATTTGTGCAAGTATTTTACGATTAAGAAGTAACTGCCTCTTGTACAGATCGTGTATAAATCTACTATAACTATAGGATGCCCCATTCTCGTGAATTACTGCATTTATCCGAGTGATCCACAAACGACGAAAATCTCTCTTTTGCCGATCTCTATCCCGATGAGTCGAAACCAAAGCTCTGATTTTCTGTTGAGTAATAGTTCGAGTAAGTCTTGAATGGGCTCCTCGAAAGCTTGATGTAAATAAACGAATTTTTGTTCTACGTCTACGAGCTATATATCCTCGTCTAGTTCTGGTCATTGAATAAATGAAACTTTGATGAATAACTAATTGATTTCCTTTCTTTCAGTTATCCTTGTACCCTTTCCTGGTCTATTAATAACAAAGCGGATTCTTCCAATGTATAAAATAAAAATTCCAATGGCTTTTGCTACTATAACCTTCCCGACCACGATTTTTTTTTTCTTTTTTCTATGCATTTCACCTCGAAATAAGAAATAGTATTGATACTAGGTATCAAAAACATAGTAAATTAACTAAAAAAGTAGTCAATTTGAAATTAAATGGATAAAGAAATAGTGGGTTCCATCGTTTCTATGGTTACTTCTTAAACGGTGAGGTCCTTTCTATACACCGGAGCTCCTTCCTTCATTTAATAAATCTTATTGGTAACTTGTACAGTTCACACTCTTTGGCTCTACCCATGAATTATCCAGTAATAGGTCTTTCACAATGAGATCTACCTATACAGTAACGGTATTTAATTATGAAGGTTAGCTAAGTAGCTGACCCTGTTAGTCCGTTCTTGCAAGAGTGGGAGCCCAATCTTTCTGCTGATTTTCCCCGCTTAATGGATAACCCTTTTGCCAATGGGGAATTGCTTATTATCTTAAATTTAGGTGATTGTATTTGCACCGACGGAAACCATAAATTTCATACACAATACACAATAGGGGAATATGATAGATCTTTTTTTTTTTAGTTTAGATAGTGAATGGAGTTCTTCCATTCTATTCACTGGTACTGATCATTGATACTGGAAAAGTTGTTTTTCGTCCCAGTCCATGATCTGAACGAGTCGCACATACACCCTAGTACATGTTCCTCGGCGCTGAGGACACCCCCGAAGAGCGGGGGATTTCGTGACATTTCTGATTGGCTGTCTTGTGTTTCTAATAAGTTGTTTAATAGTTGGCATGCTGAATCATATACATAATGTACTGGTTTAGATCGATCCTAACCGGATGATTATGAATTACCCCCATTTTATTTAATTTAATGAAAATGAAACCCGGTAAGAAGATCTCAAATCACGGATTTGCACGAAATCCTTTCTTTTTTCATTGAACCGCTACAAGATCAACAATTCCATGAGTTTGGGCTTCTGTTGCTGACATAAAAACATCCCTTTCCAGGTCTTCGGATACAACCCATAAGGGTTTGCCCGTTCTTTGTACATAAACCTTTGTGATGATTTCGCGCAGTTTCAGTAGTTCTTCCGCTTCCATGACAAATTCTCCCGCTTGTGCCTCATAAAAAGCGGCAGCCGGTTGATGGATCATTACCCTGATGATATAACATAAAAAATGATTTCTCTATCTCGTATGATGAGTCGAAGAGAAGAGATAAAGAATAACAAGAAAAAAAGATAGAATTGAACAACCGTACAGGCATCTTTTGCGAATTGCATACGGCTCTACAATGGAATTGACTTTTACCTGCCATCGAAAAATGTAGGATCTGTCAGATCCAGATCGGTAAATGATCCAATTACCACCCTTCCTTTCGGAGAAGTTAAAAAATACTATGATGGCTCCGTTACGTTATATATTTATTTCCTCTATGATTCAGCAATCCCAAAGTTTCTTTTTGATCTGATCAAATAAAATAAGAACCAAATAAGATTATTTTTTATTTTCGTATCCTTTCATAACATAAAGATTGTTAAGAGCCTTCTGGTGTGAAAACAAAAAGTTTGTGACGCTGAAACGGACCCCCGATAGATAAGATAAAATCGGAAATACCCTTTATCTCATACTTCTCTTTCGATACATAATCTAATGTTTTGAAAAAAAAACAATAAAGAATTTTCTCATATCGAATTCGAAGTGCCATGCTATTATTACTTAATATTCATATTTCATATGGCGAAGGCATAGTCTGCTTTTTTCTATCAAATAAAAAACTCATTGGCGCCAAGCGTGAGGGAATGCTAGACGTTTGGTAATTGTTCCTCCGACCAGGATAAAAGATCCCATTGAAGCGGCTAATCCCAGGCATATTGTATGTACCTCTGGTGGCACAAATTGCATAGTATCATAAATAGCTATTCCGGGTAGTACCCATCCGCCAGGAGAATTTATAAAAAAATACAGATCTTTGTTTTCATCCTCTATACTGAGATATATCATAAGACCAATAAGTTGATTCGAGATCTCGCTCTCAACCTCTTGGCCTAAAAAAAGTAATCTTTCTCGATAAAGTCGGTTGATTAGGATAAAATTGTATCCCTCAGGAACCGTACATGCACCTTTTGATGCATACGGTTCTAAAAAAAATCGCGAAAAAGAATCAATGTGTAGATTCCAGCCCTCTTTTTTTTCATAGCAAGCTCTTTCTAAAACGAGGGGGCTTTTTCTTCGATTTTTCAAGAAAGATGAGTTTTGACCCTTACATATAATATATATAAATATATATAAAATAAAAAAAAAAGAATTCATTAAACTTATCGAACTAACTTATCATTGATGTATTGTCTCATCGAGATCCGATCCAAATCACGATGTCATTTTCTTGTTTCTAAATGGGCCTTCTTAATTTTTTTAGGTTTATGCTCTACTCCGGGTAAAGATCCGATCGACTTCGATTTGCACATATAGGACAAATGCCCCCAATACCACTTCTTTTTACTACAACTTCCTTTTTTTATTTATTTCATGTCTTCACCAAATATTCGACGTATTCATCCTATTACTCGATTGATTAACAGTTTGAGATCACTCCTATTTCTATTTATAAATAAAATCATTTATGATACAATATAGTAATCATATATTACCAATTGGGTTTTTTATAAACGGAGCCTGTATACTTCATTTTATTGATCCAACTAAGCCAACCATAAATTATTTGATAATATTAATCTGGATCCCCCCAAAAATAAAATGGATCTAATTGAACTTCACGCTCCAAATTGTTGATGATTCAATCAATCTTTCTTGGGCGAAACAGAGGATATCTCGATCGAGGGAGAGAACGGGAAAATACCATATGACCCAATATATCTGACAAGCCGCACTATACGTCAATCCAAGATATATCGTCCTCTCCAGGATTTCGAAAAGGCACTTTTGGAACACCAATAGGCATAAAAAAACAGAAAAAAGAATTTAGTACTTTATTTCACTTTGGTATGGAAACGTAACAATGAGTTTATTGTCTTCATAATATTGGCCTTCATCATATTTTATCCTTAGATTGGATAAGTTCATAAAAGAAGACAGAATGAATAAAGGAAAATTTTTACGAATAGGGCCTTCGAATGATGAACAAGTATGGGTGCATTCACTCATAGAAAATGGGATCAACCCCCATTGCGTATTGGTACTTATTGGGTATAGAATAGATCTGTTTATCTTTGTTCCTACGAACAGAATTGTTCCATTAGTACCAACAGAATAGAACAAATACAAATATTAACATTAACCCTTGCTTCGAGATAATCCACTGAAAAGAGAATATCAATAGCATAGTTTTTTCTAATGCAATAAAGTTACATAGTGTCTATTTTTCTTTGATAAAGAGGTATTTCCATGGGTTTGCCTTGGTATCGTGTTCATACTGTCGTATTGAATGATCCCGGTCGATTGATTTCTGTCCATATAATGC